CTATTTGTTCAATTCTACCCGGAAAAGAAAACAAGGAATAAGAATCTTTGGTAAAAAGGAGAAAAAATCATGATTCTTTCGATACAAGAGACGACACAAGAAAATCCTTTTCTTGTGTCGTCTCTTGTATCGAATCGAATCGGAAGACTAAGAATACTTTCTAGAAATCTTTTTTACTTTCTTTCATTTTTCCCGTCCTTGTCTTGTATTCTATTCCTTTGTATTTGTATACTTCTTTTCTATCATTAGGAATGGTATACAAGTAATGAGTTTCAGACATCCCGAAAAAAAAAGAGTAATAAAAAAATAAACAAACAAAGAAAAGACTTATCATATATCATTCTATCGATCAACAAGATTTTGGCACTTTTACTAACTTTCTTTTAAGGAATCTCTAGATCTAGAAATTCATTTCGTACAATTGAACCTTTTCAAACTGTTTCTTTTTCAGAACCAAAAAGATTTGTGCCAAAATCACAGATGCTAAGAAGAACAGAAGGCCTTGGACTCGTAATGGATCTTGAAGCACTATTTCTGCGTCTCCCTGACCAAAACCTCCTACATTTGGATTACTTGTTAATGGTTGATCAAGCTTGATGGATTCACCTTCTGAAACAAGAAGTTCTGGTCCTGGAGGTATAATATCAACCACTTGACGTCCTTCTGATGCATCAACTATGGTTATTTCATATCCCCCCTTTTCTTTACGTGCTATTCTGCTTACTATACCAGCAGATGTAGCATTATAAACTGTATTGTTACTCTTGCTACCATCAGGATAAATCTGACCCCTTCCTCTGTTCCCACCTACATATATGGGATATTTTAAGAAGTGAACATCTTTTTTCGTAGCAGGGTCTGGGGAAAGAATAGGAAAGACGATTTCACTATATTTCTGACCGGGAACAGGGCCTATCACAAGAATATTTCTTTTATTAGGACGATAACACTGAAAAGAAAGATTGCCCATCTTTTCTTTCATTTCGGGAGAAATACGATCGGGGGGGGCTAATTCGAATCCCTCGGGTAAAATAAGAACAGCTCCTACATTCAAAGCTCCCTTTTTACCATTAGCAAGAACTTGTTTCAGTTGCATATCATAAGGAATTCGAACAACTGCTTCAAATACAGTATCAGGAAGTACAGCTTGCGGAACTTCAATATCCACGGGCTTATTAGCTAAATGGCAATTGGCACATACAATTCGCCCAGTTGCTTCTCGTGGATTTTCATAACCCTGCTGCGCAAAAATGGGATATGCATTTGAAATAGATGCTCGAGTTATTACATATATCATGATCGATACATAAATGGATCGAGTCATCTGTTCTTTTACCCAAGAAAAAGTCTTTCTATTTTGCATGGTCCAATCATTGATCCACGGAATCTCTACAATAAATTTGATAGGTAGCTAGTAGAATTCCCTATCCACAAGTTTGCCATTGTATTGATTGTACTGAAAGTATTGTACTGGTGGAATCTAGTATGAATACCTTGAATTGAAAAGGTAGAAGTATAAAGAATAAGTAAGATTAAAAATGATTTCTTTATACACGAAGAAAGATTCTGATTTGATTGATATCAAAAGATCTAATGAATTATTCATTCATTGAATGATAAATTACTACAAGCGAAGGAGATACACGATTTAAAAAATGGAAGATCCAATATTTCACAATTGTATCTAGAATCACTGGAAAAGTGGAAACAAGACCAGATATAATCTGATCATTCTGAGCCAATCCAAAATCGTTGTAGATCGAACCAATCATTAGTTCCCAACCATGGGTCGAGTGAAATCCGATCCATAAATCAGTAACTAAAAGAATAGAAAAAGCTTTGATTGTATCACTTAAGTTATAGAGAAATTCCTGAATCCAAGAATTTAGAATAAAAAGTTCTTCATTACCCAGAAAAAAATAACCACTTAGAATAGCGAAACAGATTAGATTTGTAGAGAAATGCAAAATGATATGAAAATGAGATTCATTGTGTCTTTGGACCAATTGTATTGTTTCCTTGTGCATTCCTATACGAAGCCTTTGCATATGTGTCTCCGAGTACTCCTTTATCATCTCGTCCAACAGGAATAGTTCTTCTAATTCCATAAATTTTTCTAGAACATTTTTATCTTGAATATCATTCAAAAGGATTTCGGATTGCCTGGTATTCCACCAATTAAGAACCCAAGTTTCTAGACATTTCTTAAATGAGAGAGAAACCCACCAGGGCAAAAAGAGTATAGACACAAGATATGGGAGGGAAGCCAATGCTTTCTTTTTTTTCATTCTGTATCCGTGATATGAATTGTTAATGAACCTGTTTAATTCGTCGATTCTATCTGAGATTTCTATGAAGCACGAATTATATAACAAGAGCCTATAACTCTAACAAGAATAAGGTATCGAACCTAGGGATCTTTTCTTATTTTTGTTTTTGTGTAAGAATTGAGTCTTTGGATCTAGAATAGAACATAGAAGAAGGGCCCTTTTCTAATGAAAAAAAAAAGTAAATATTCTTTCCATATTCCAGAGATTGCAATTAGGCAAATTGTAACCGATTTCCCCTTCATTTATTCCTTTCGATAAAGACTCGAAAACCCATTTGAACTAACGAATAGAATTTGGATTGAAAGACGAACCCTACCGGATCCTTTAATTCTTTTATTTCTTATTTCTCTTTTGTTTTGAATTCGAAAGATTTCACTGTCTAACCGCAGCGCGGGGATAGGGTATCAATTCAAAGGCCTAAAAAGAGGAATTATGTTTTACGAAAACAAAAGACATGTTAGGATATTTGATGAATCTATACTTATTATAGACCTTTTACTAGCATAAAGAGTGAAGCCGGACGCCATGTGTATGTGTATAAAAAAGAGTTTTTGAAATATCCTTAATATATTTATATTAGATTTTATTAATATTGTTCCATATGCGTCCTGAGATGTATTAAGTTCCTTCTCTCATGCTGAGATTTCTTCTTCAGTTCATTAGTTCATTTCAAAATACTTCAATGGGTACGCACAAGAAATAGGCCAATTCGGCAGCTTTTTGTTCAATTTCTCGTGGAGTCAAATTCTCATCAGTACGGGTCAAGGGAATGGCTCCTTGGCCCCTGATTTCCATATAAAGGACACGACGAGGAAAAAGACCCTCTCGCACCTCCATTCTGATTGATTGGATATCTTTCAGAAAGAAACGAAGGAAGATGCGACGATTTCTTCCAGGAAATCCCCAACGAAAAAGGGACATTATCCCTTCTTTTCTATCGAATAGGTCATAACCACTACCTACATTCCATGAAATTGTGCACCACAAATAAGAACTAATGAATAGACCTGCGATCCCATAGAAAGACATCACGATCCCTTGTGGGAAAAAAAGAATTTGCTGAGACGGAAATACGGATATCAGATTTTTACCAAGATAACTGGAAGTTCCAACCACTAAGAATCCTAGTGAACCTAAAAAAAGGATACAGGCCCAGCAAAAATTACTTGTTTTTCGAGACCCCGTTATAAGTTCTATCCATATATGTTCTGATCGCCAGTTCATACTATACTAGATCCAGTTGCATTCGATTGGAATTGAGAGAATAATCCAAATGGATTTGACTCGACTTTTCTTGCTTGATCCCGAAGTAACTTTCATCAACTAGCAGCATTCCGACAGTAACCATTAGGAATAATTGGTTAGGTACATTGAGTTTCTATTTCAAAGATTTTTCAAAAAAGATTTGCTGATCATTTTGAATTTAATCATTTAATTGATTAAGCCATAACCGCATATACATGCATTAATGCGTATATTATGCATTGGCATACATAACAAAACAACTTTTCGGAAAGGCCACATATCATATATCCTACCATATTACATTAAAGAAGTATCTGTATGATGATCCAGTGTTGAAAGAAATTGATGAGATTTGGTCCCATCGTATTTATACAATCTTATTTCTTTGGACATAAAGAGATAAAGAAGCCATTGCGATTGCCGGAAAGACTAGGCCCACTAAAGGAACAAAAATAGAGGGAAAGTTCAAATCTATCATAGAATGGGTACCTCGATTTCATATTTGTACCTATTATAATTTCTAATTAGAAATTATAATTAGAAAGATATCTTATGATAAGTCTATCTATTAGAAAGAATATTAAGATAATATTAATATGAAGTAGTTAATAATAAATAACCAATGTATAACTCAATGAAGTGTACCTATTCCTCTTTACTACACGAATATGTATGATAATCCGCTTTCAGAAATTGGATTATTCTTATCCCATCCTTATCTTCATCGTCTTTTTATCTTGTCAATAAAGGGATGCTTATTCCTAATCAGGAAGAGAGGTAGAATAAAAAAAGGATCCGGGGCAAAAAGTCATTATCCAAAACTTCTGACTCTTACTACATTTCTAACTGATGTCCCCAAAGAAAACACCATCTTCTTAGTTTTCTTTTTTTCATTATAATGAACTAAATGCGTATTCGCTACAAATAAAAATAACCCAAGCTAGTGCTATACTTCCATTTGAAAATGAAGAATTTCAATCTTTTTTAAAAGATTTTTTTAATCTTGATTCAAGGGAAAGAAACCATGTAGCTGAAATAACTCATTCAGAACACCTTTTAAAGGATTACGTGGTACGATTGGGTCGAATAAGCCCTTATGGAATAAATACTCAGCCACTTGTGAACCGTCGGGTACTGTCTTTTTCAATGTTTGTTCAATTACTCTTTTACCCGCAAACGCAATGTAGGCATTAGGTTCAGCAATAATGATATCTCCCAACATACCAAAACTTGCTGTAACTCCGCCAGTTGTAGGAGATGTAAGGATTGATACATAAAATAAATTTTTCTTTGATTGATACTCATATGAAGCAGAAGATATTTTAGCCATTTGCATTAAGCTCAAACTCCCTTCTTGCATGCGTGCTCCTCCAGAAGCACACACAATAATGACAGGTAGAGATCGATTAGTAGCATACTCGATTA